GAATTGATAAAGATCCAATAAGTCCAACATTAATTCCTTCAGACGTGTCAATGGGGCAAATACGCCCATAGTGACTAGGATGTATATCTCGTATCCGAAAATTAGCAGTTCGCCCTGTTAATCCGCCAGGGCCCAAATAACTCAACTTTCTCCCATGAACGATTTGTGTCAATGGATTAGTTCGATCCAAAACTTGAGATAATGGGTGTAATCCGAAAAAGGATTCATAAGTAGTTGTTAACGGAGTTGAAGTTACCAAATTCTGAGGAGTAGGTATCAATTTATGCCTAATTGCTCCGCCTATAGTTCCCTTAACTACATTTTCTAAACGAGCCAGAGCCAACCCGAGCTGGTCTTGTAAAAGATCCGCTACAGAGCGAATACGTTTATTTTTCAAATGATTCATATCATCAAGTGTACCCATTCCAAATTTCATCCCAATCAAATGATCGGCAGCTGCTAATATATCTCGTGGTAACAAAAATATATTGTTCTGAGGTATATTAAGATTCAGTCTCGAGTTAATATTTCGGCGACCAATCCTCCCTAATTCACACCTTTGGTGAAAGAATTTTTTTTGTAATTCCTTACATAAGGATTCAGAAAATATTGGATCCCCACCTACACAAGAAAATTGTTGATAAAACTCCAAAATAGCATTTTCTTTTGACCCAATTTTTTTTTTCTCCTTATCGGTCAAGAAAGATAAGAAAATTTCAGGGTAGCAAACATTCTCTAGAATTTCTCTTAGATTCGAACCCATAGCTGATGATAGAACTAGAATAGATATTTTCTGTTTCCTACTCACACGAGCCCATATTCTTGCTTTTTTATCAATCTCTAATTCTAACCTGCCTCCCCAATCTGATATTATGGTGCCGGTATAGACCGAAATCCCGTTATGATCCAATTCTGACTGGTAATAGATACCAGGACTTTGTAATATTTGATTGATCACAATTCTGTATATTCCGTTTACTATAGAAGTTCCAAGGGAATTCATTAAAGGAATGTTTCCAATAAAAATTCTTTGTTCTTGCATATTCCTACTGGTTTTCCAAATTAATCCCGCGGATACATATAATTCAGAAGAATATGTAAGTGATTCATAGACAGCATCTCGTTCTTTTATCAGAGGTTCTACCAATTGATATGTTTCCACAAATAATTGAAATTCAATTTCGTGATCTATATCTTCAATTTTTGGAAATTTAGAAAGTTCTTCTATTAAACCCTGATCAATAAACCGATAAAACCCTTCAAATTGTATCTGATTAAATCCGGGTATTGTGGATGTTCCCTCTTTTACATCCCCGAGTATCTTTTTTGAATTTCCCATTTATCCGTTTATTGAAAAAATCCCATCCCATCTCTCATTCTTCACCGAATCATATCCATAGAATTCGATCTAGCAATAATGGAATTTCTATTCTGTTTACTGAATCACATGAAATTTTATCCAACTCCAAGATATATGGAATGTATGAAATACGTATGAACGGAGACTAGATTCAATTGGAATTTTTTATAAGAAAGAGATCAAAATGGAACAGAATTGTGAAATACCACTGGAACTTCTGGAGTTTTGTAAAGACTAGAAAAAAAAGTAATTTCATTTTCACCTATGATATTACATATTCCAATTCGATTGCATATCATAAAAAATGTATTCATGATTGGATCTGTTCGAGCAGATAAACATATAATAAATCGAAAACTTTTTTTTTAACAATTTTACTTTTTTTTTTCATGTATTTGTATTTCATTGTTCAAAAAAATATTTGTAGAAAAGAGATGGATTTTTACCTATTTTGCATAGAATATTTCAAATATCATTGAATTGAAGTAGGTAAGAAAACTTGTGTTTTTTTATTTATTAATTTTGTTTATTATTAAAATAAAAAAGACTGCACAGATATATATGTCTCTTTTTCTTCTTTTATTGTGGTACAGTTCCATTTGGGACAGCACATGCTGTGCTCTATCAAAAATTCAATTTTCTCTTCAATGTATTCAATGAAAAATTGAAATACAAAAATTTATTGAGAATTACCCCTCAAAAGCATCCCTAGCGAGATAAAATACCCCATTATAGAGCTATAGCTCTATAAACAACGTAACGTATGTTCTGATTCTGGGGTTTACATATACGCATCATTACTGTTATAATTGAAATTGAAAAAGATTTCTTTTTAATTGAAAAAAATCAATATAGATTTAGTTATAAATCTATTTCTAATGATTTTCTTATATTATTAGAAATAAAAAATGTAGGTTTGAATTCAAAAATGGTCATCAATTTACAGTCAATAGTTAATGGTTCTGATTTGTACTGGATTCTCTATTTTGTGACTGAAAATCTATATATTTTTTCGGGGTTGAAAAAAAAAAGAGAGAAAATTGGAATCTAGTTTCTATCGTTTTGGCGGCATGGCCGAGTGGTAAGGCGGGGGACTGCAAATCCTTTTTCCCCAGTTCAAATCCGGGTGCCGCCTCAACAACAGACTTGAAATCCCCTACTATAACTATAACAAAGGTAGGAAAAGACTCTTGATACTTTCTTTTCGTGATTCTAAGCCCCCGGCTCTCGAGGTTCTAGTCTCTAACCTAAAGTTTTGCCTATCAAATTCGAGAAAAACTAAAAGTAGTGGAGGGAAATCCGTCTGAGTCTTCAATTAGATTGGATAGCCAGAGAGGAGATTAATAGTTTTGGAAAGGACCTACGATACTTTGGCTACAGACTCATGAAAGTTTCGGAATGCTCAGACATTCAATCAATATTAGATTAGATGAAGAATTGCCTTTCGTTTTACTTCCAAAAATAAAACACGATAAAAAAAAACAAAAAAGTCTTATTCTTTCTACATGTGAGTCAGATTCCTTGGATACTTCGAAAAGTGTCTGTTTACTTGTGTTTACATCTTGTCGATTCTACTAGAAATTCTATAATAAGAATAACTCATTATAAGATATAAGATAAGTGGATTTTTTTGGAGTAGTTCCTCAATGGTGACCAAATACCTCTCCCTTTTTTTGACTCTGCACCAGTGATTTCACTATTATTAGTGAACAATAATGGAATAGTTTCTTCATATTCATAGAAATAGGGGACAGAATTCACATGGATATAGTAAGTCTCGCATGGGCTGGTTTAATGGTAGTTTTTACATTTTCCCTCTCTCTCGTAGTGTGGGGAAGAAGTGGACTCTAGAAGTACTCCTAATTGTGGTAATAATCAAACTCTATCAACCTGTATCAATTGTTTTAGTTTTCTAGACCGGTCCGTAATTTTTTTTAAGATTTTTTTTATTGGATTTATGTTTTGTTTTATTGACTCATTTTCTATTTTTATATCGGGGTTTACACCGTTAACCATTCATGGGGTAACCCCTTTTCCAAATCTGAAGAAGTTTCCATCAAATTCGGATTATCTGTATTAAATGGATCAAACAAACAAATTAAATTGAGAAAGTATGTACATACATTTCATATTCTATTTAATTTATATTGACATTTATAAAGAAAAAGAGAGATATGGGTGGATTCCTTTATATTAAGATATTTCACTTGTATCTTTATACATTACAATAACCATAATGGCTAGTATGGTAGAAAGAGATCTCTTTCTACCATACTAGCGGGCCCCTTAGGATACTACTACTACTGAGTCTAATGCATTCCTTTCATTTAAAACAAGAAATGGAAATCCTTTTTTTTCATTGATAGTCAAATTATATTCAAATTAATTATTTTGACTAACTGTTTTTACGTAAATTATAAGCAAAAAAGCAGTAGGAACGAGAATGAAGAGTGCAGTAGCAATAAATGCAAGAATATTGACTTCCATAATTTAATCGTTTATTATTTATTTTTTTCTTTGGAATATCTCGGGATTTAATCCCATAGAGATGAAAAATCTTTCGCTTGTAAACTCACTCAGATGAATTAGATTTCGATGATATCGAATGAAAGAAATATCATGAATAACAATATCGGAGCTATAAAATCGATTCATCGTCAAGAATTTAATAGTATAACATAGGAAGATCTTTTATCCACACCGAATACATAATGAGATTCCTGATCCAATCAAAAAATATTTATTTATGATTCTTTTTCCCCGCTTTCTTTTCTACAACCTAGTACTTTACTTTCCTTGTACAATCATCTGATGATTGTATCATAAAAAACCTTTTCTACTTCGATTGTTTACAAAAACAATTTCTAAAGAACCTTAAATAAACAATAGAAATCAAATAGAGAAAACAAGTACGAAGTTCAATTTGAAATTTTTAAAATTTTTTATTTTTAAGGGTCTATCATCTTTTTGGAAAACAAAGAAAGGGAATGTGATAAAGACGAGTCCCAGTAAAAAAACGAAAATATTCCAAAAAATTAACTATTTAAATTTTCTTACGAGTTTTTTCTTCGGCATCGACTCTAATCTTTAACAAGAGCATATTCATTAGGGAAGACTAATTTTATCTTTATTTTTGAAATATCCTCTTTCCTTGGTTGGATTCGAACTATTTTCAATTCCTTCGCTTCATAGAAAGAAAAGTATATATAGGTACTCTTGGCAAACGTATTATACGCTATCCTATTTCATTTTCCTACACGAGTTAATGGGAGATTAATTGACAAAAAGCGGAAACCCCGTACAGTATCTCTTTCTTGAAGTGTTGAATGCTCTCAATAATTTGAATTCTCCTAATTTCCATATGTCTCTCTACCATCAATTGGTGCTAGTTAAAATAATGGAAATACCCCTTTCTTTTGCTTGATGAAAAAAGAAAAATAAAACAAAAAGATAAACGAAAGCATTTTGATCCCCTTGCTCAGAAACAAAAAGGGGAGTTTATGTCTTTTTTTTTATTGAATCCGCCGGGACTGACGGGGCTCGAACCCGCAGCTTCCGCCTTGACAGGGCGGTGCTCTGACCAATTGAACTACAATCCCATGGAAATCAAGTGGGTAGCTTACATATTCCTTCTTATGAT